AATGAAATGCCTGAAAAAGGATTATTTTGATAGAATAAATCATGTAGATTTTGATTTACTTTCATTAAAAATTATAATTAATAGAATTAAACTACCACTAAAAATTTCAAAAATTTTTGTACATCTTATACTAAATTATAAAAAGATAAGCTAAATTAAGCTTTTAGGTTCATACCCTAACCATGAATAATAATTCTCTTTTTAATAAATAAAAATTTTAAATTATTATTTTTTAATTTACTAATATTAGGAACATTTATTTCTATTTCAGCTTCATCCTGATTAGGAATATGAATAGGTTTAGAAATAAATCTTTTAGCTATTATCCCTTTAATATATACCAAAAATAATATTACTTCTTCAGAAGCATCAGTTAAATATTTTATTGTTCAAACAATTGCATCATCTATTATTATTATTAATATTATTATAATTATAATTAATTCAAATATACAAACAAATTTAAATTTAACAAATATAAATTTAATTATAATAAATTCTGCTTTTTTAATCAAAATTGGAATGGCCCCCTTTCATTTTTGGTTTCCTGAAATTATTCAAGGATTATCATGAATAAATTCACTTATTATTTTAACATGACAAAAAATTGCACCTATAATTTTATTTATATTTAATTCTATAAATAGAACATTTCTTATTTTTATTATTATTACTTCTGCAATTTTAAGAAGTGTCTCAAGATTAAATTTAGTTAATCTAAAGAAAATTTTAGCTTTTTCTTCAATTAATCATATAAGTTGAATAATAAGAATAATAATTTTTAGAAAAACTATTTGAATATTATATTTTATAATTTATTCATTTTCAACTATTATTTTAATTTTATTTCTAAATAAAATAAAAATTATATTTATAAATCAATTATCTTTTTTAAATAATAATAAAGAAATAATTATATTTTTTATACTAAGATTTGTATCATTTATAGGATTGCCCCCGACAATCGGATTTATTTCTAAATGATTAACCATTCAAGTTTTAATTTGAGAAAAATGATTATTTTTAACTATTATTTTAATAATTTTAACAACTTTTATAATTTTTATTTATTTTCAATTAATAATTTACTCTATTTTATTTAATTCAAATAAAAATAATTTCTTAAAAAAAAGAAAAATCTTTTTTTCTTCAATTAGAATTTTTAATTTAATTAATATCTTTGGATTAATTATTTTAACATTAATTTTTAATTTTTAAATTAAACCAAAAATTAATTAATTAATTTAGCTAAAGAAAATTTCTGATTAGAAAAAATATTTTAGCTAAAGAAAATTTCTGATTAGAAAAAATAATTTAGCTAAAGAAAATTTCTGATTAGAAAAAATAATTTAGCTAAAGAAAATTTCTGATTAGAAAAAATAATTTAGCTAAAGAAAATACAAGGATTTAAGTTAAAAAAACTAATAACCTTCAAAGTTATCAATAAATCTTCAGTTTAAGCCTTAGAATAAAAATTATTCACCTTTAAATTTGCAATTTAAAATCAAAATTATGAATACAAGACCTAAAGTAAAGTTTAACTATTTAAATAATTAAACTTTCTTAAATTTTAGTGAAAGAAAAATATTTCATGAATAAATTTACAATCTATCGCCTTAGTTCAGCCATTTCACTATTAACTATTTAACTTAATAAATGATTATTTTCAACAAATCATAAAGACATTGGAACCTTATATTTTATTTTTGGTGCATGATCAGGTTCTTTAGGATTAGCTCTTAGACTATTAATTCGAGCAGAATTAGGAACTCCTGGAACTTTAATTGGTAATGACCAAATTTATAATGTTATTGTTACAGCTCATGCTTTTATTATAATTTTTTTTATAGTTATACCAATTATAATTGGTGGATTCGGAAATTGATTAGTACCCTTAATACTAGGAGCTCCTGATATGGCTTTCCCTCGAATAAATAATATAAGATTTTGATTTCTTCCCCCTTCTCTTATATTTCTTCTAATAAGAAGAATAGTTGAAAGAGGGGCTGGAACTGGATGAACTGTTTATCCCCCTCTATCTGCCAATATTGCTCATAGAGGCCCATCTGTTGATCTAGCTATTTTTAGTCTTCATATAGCAGGTATTTCTTCAATTTTAGGAGCTGTAAATTTTATTTCAACTATTATAAATATAAAACCTCCTAGAATAAAATTTGATCAAATACCTTTATTTGTCTGATCAGTAGGAATTACTGCTTTACTCCTTCTTCTTTCTTTACCTGTTTTAGCAGGAGCAATCACTATACTTTTATCTGATCGTAATCTAAATACCTCTTTTTTTGATCCTATAGGAGGAGGAGACCCAATTCTTTATCAACATTTATTTTGATTCTTTGGCCATCCAGAAGTATACATTTTAATTTTACCAGGATTTGGCTTAATCTCTCATATTGTTTCTCAAGAAAGAGGAAAAAAAGAAACCTTTGGTTGTATTGGTATAATTTATGCTATATTAGCTATTGGTCTTCTTGGATTTGTAGTTTGGGCTCATCATATATTTACAGTAGGAATAGATGTAGATACACGAGCTTATTTTACTTCAGCTACAATAATTATTGCTGTACCAACCGGTATTAAAATTTTTAGTTGATTAGCAACTCTTCATGGTTCAAAAATTAGTTGAACCCCTCAAATACTTTGAGCAACAGGATTTATTTTTTTATTCACAGTTGGAGGCTTAACAGGAGTTATTTTAGCTAATTCATCTATTGATATTATTCTTCATGATACCTACTATGTAGTAGCCCATTTTCATTATGTACTATCAATAGGAGCTGTTTTTGCAATTATAAGAGGTTTAATTCATTGATTCCCTTTAGTTACAGGAGTAACCTTAAATCAAACTCATTTAAAAATTCAGTTTCTTTCTATATTTATTGGAGTAAATTTAACCTTTTTTCCTCAACATTTCTTAGGATTAAGAGGAATACCCCGACGATATTCTGATTATCCAGATTTATTTATATCATGAAATGTTATTTCTTCAATTGGATCATTAATTACTACAATAAGAGTAATTTTTTTTATTTTTATTATTTGAGAAAGATTTGCTTCTTTAAATAAATCAATTTATTCTATTCAACTTCCTTCCTCAATTGAATGATTCCAAAAAACTCCTCCTATAGAGCATAGATACCCTGAACTTCCACTAATTAAAATTTAATTTCTAATATGGCAGATTAGTGCAATGAATTTAAGATTCATATATAAAAATTTATTTTTTTATTAGAATAATGATAAGATGATTAGATATAAATTGTCAAAATAGATCAACCCCATTAATAGAACAATTATCTTTTTTTCATAATAATACTATAATAATTTTAATTATTATTACAATAATTGTAGCTTACATAATAATCTCAATTGTTTTTAATACTAAAACAAATCGTTTTCTTCTAGAAAATCAACAAATTGAATTAATTTGAACTATTATACCAGCTTTAACACTTTTATTAATTGCTTTACCTTCTTTAAAAATTCTTTATATACTTGAAGAAACTTTAAAACCAAATTTATCAATTAAATCTATTGGACATCAATGATTTTGGTCTTATGAATATTCAGATTTTCAAAATATTGAATTTGACTCTTATTTAGCAAACCCAGAAAATTTAACAAATAATTTTAACTTTCGACTTCTTGATGTTGATAATCGTTTAACCCTTCCTTATCTTTCCCAAATTCGTATAATTGTAACATCAACTGATGTTATTCATTCATGAACTATTCCATCAATAGGTTTAAAAGTTGATGCAACACCAGGACGATTAAACCAAATTATCTTTTTTCTTAATCGATCAGGTTTATTTTTTGGGCAATGCTCAGAAATTTGTGGAACTAATCACAGATTTATACCAATTGTTATTGAAAGAATTTCACCCAATAGATTTATTAAATGATTAAAAAATAAAATCTAATTTTTCATTAGATGGCTGAAAGTAAGCACTGGTCTCTTAAACCATTTAATAATAGTGTAACATCTATTTCTAATGAAAAATTTAGTTAAATTATAACATTAGTTTGTCAAACTAAAATTATTTATTAAAAATAATTTTTAATTCCACAAATAGCCCCTTTAAGTTGACTCAATTTATTTATTTTTTTTATTGCTGTATTTTTAATTTTTAACTCTTTAAATTACTTTTTCTTTAATAAACCATGTATCTCCCATAATAAAACTATTATAAAAAAAAATAATTATAACTGAAAATGATAAGAAATCTTTTTTCTTCATTTGATCCTTCTTCAAGAATAGGTTTATCCCTTAATTGAATAAGAACAATTTTAAGACTATTAATTTTACCAACTATTTTTTGATTAGTTCCTTCTCGTATTTTAATAATATGAAATAAAATTTTATTAACTCTTAATAAAGAATTTAAAATTTTACTTAATATTAAAAATAATAAAGGATCAACCTTAATTTTTATTTCATTATTCACTATTATTTTAATTAATAATTTAACTAGATTATTTCCTTATGTTTTTTCTTCAACTAGTCATATAACATTTAATTTATCACTAGCCCTTCCAATATGATTAAGATTTATATTATTTGGTTGAATTAATAATTATATCCATATATTTGCTCATTTAGTTCCTCAAGGTACCCCCCCAGCTCTTATACCATTTATAGTATGTATTGAAACAACAAGAAATATTATTCGTCCTTTAACATTAGCTATTCGTTTAACTGCTAATATTATAGCAGGCCATTTATTATTAACATTACTAGGAAATTCAGGAAGAAAAATTTCATTTTTTATTTTAAGAATCTTAATTATTTCCCAATTAATATTATTTGTTTTAGAATCTGCTGTTGCTATAATTCAAGCATATGTATTTTCTATTTTAAGAACATTATACTCAAGAGAAGTTAACTAATGAAAAATAATCATTCATTTCATCTTGTTGATGTTAGCCCATGACCTCTATTAGGAGCTTTTAGTTCATTTTCATTATTAATAGGAATAACTAAATGATTTCATCTTTATGATAACAGATTACTACTAATAAGAATATTATCAACTTTAATAATTATATTCCAATGATGACGAGACATCACCCGAGAAAGATCTTTCCTAGGATTACATTCCTCTTTTGTTTCTAAAGGACTTCGATGAGGAATAATTCTATTTATTACATCAGAAATTTTCTTTTTTTTATCTTTCTTCTGAAGATTTTTTCATAGAAGTCTAGCTCCTAGAATTGAATTAGGAATAATTTGACCCCCTAATAATATTGAAACTTTTAATCCAACACAAATTCCTCTTTTAAATACTCTTATTCTTGTTAGTTCTGGTATTACTATTACATGATCCCATCATAGAATTATAGAAAATAATTATAGTCAAGCCATTATTAGTTTAGCTCTAACAATCTTATTAGGAATCTATTTTTCTATATTACAAGCATATGAATATTTTAATTCAAGATTTACAATAGCAGACTCAGTATATGGATCAACATTTTTTATAGCTACAGGTTTTCATGGTCTTCATGTTTTAATTGGAACTATTTTTTTAGCAACTTGTTTTGCACGATTAAATAGAATTCATTTTTCAAAAATTAATCATTTTGGATTTGAAGCTGCAGCTTGATACTGACATTTTGTTGATGTAGTATGATTATTCCTTTACCTTTCAATTTACTGATGAGGAAGATAAACTATTATTTATATAGTATAATTATTATATTTAACTTCCAATTAAAAGATCTTTTTTAAAGTATAAATAATCTCAATTTTAAGATTATTAATATTAATAATTTTTTTAATCATAATTATTTTAGTAATCATTGTTAATATTTTTTCTAAAAAATCTATTATTGACCGTGAAAAATCATCACCTTTTGAATGTGGATTTGATCCCAAATCTTTTTCTCGTTCACCTTTCTCCCTTCAATTCTTTTTAATTGCTATAATTTTTTTAGTTTTTGATATTGAAATTTCACTTATTATTCCAATAGTTATTTTAGTTAAAAGATCAACATTAATAACTTTTAGAATTCTAATTATATTTTTTTTATTTATTTTAATTTTAGGGTTAATTCATGAATGAAATCAAGGATCCCTTTCATGAGCTAAATAAAATTTTAGGATAATAATTTAAATTAAAAATATTTAATTTGCATTTAAAAAATATTGAAAAATTTATCTTAAATAAGAATCAAAATATTGAACCTAGTTTCGACCTAGACTTTTGATGAATATCATCCTTATTTTTAATTGAAACCAAAAAGAGGTATATTACTGTTAATAATAAAACTGAGTTTAAAACTCCAATTAAAGAAATATATTATTTAAGAAAAAGCTTCTAACTTTTTACTTTAGCAGTGAAATTCTGTTAATATTTCTTAGTACTAAATAAATTTATATAGTTTAAAAAAAACCTTACATTTTCATTGTAAAATTATATGAAATATTATAAATATTTTAAAGTCAAAGACTTCCCTGATATCTTCAATATCATGCTCTTAATATAAGCTATTAAAATTTTATTAAATTATTTGAATAAATAAAACCCAACCTAAAAATATAAATATATAAATTTTAATATTTCTAATTAAAAAAGATTGAAAATTTAAAGATAAATTTTTAAAATTAAAATAAATATTTTGTCTTCCTATTAATTCAAGTCAACCTTGATCAATAAACTTTTTATATTTAACACCTAAATCTAAAAAAGAAAAATTTAAACCTAAAGTTGAAATAACTGGTAAATTTCATATTCTAGAAACAAACAAATAAAAATATAAATATTTATTTATAAAAATATAATAATAATTAAAAAAGATTGAAAAAAAATTTCCTACTAAACCTCCTATAAAAACAACTATTAAAACTATAAATTTTATAAAAAAAGGAATACAAATAAAATATATTGAATCAAAAATTAATCAATTTATTATTCTTCCTCCAAAAATTACAAATAAAATTAAACCTCTTATTCCCTTTAATATAATTTTTCCTTCTATAATATTTATATAAACTATTGAATTATTTTTACTTATTAAAACAAATTTAGTTAAACGATAAGAGTATCTAACTGTTAAACCAATAGAAAAATAAAAAATAAAGTAAACAAATAAATTTAGATAAGTTATTGATATAAATTCCAAAATTAAATCCTTAGAATAAAATCCAGTTAAAAAAGGTAATCCACATAATGAAAGATTAGAAATATTCAAAAATAAGCAAGTTAAAGGTATCTGAATACTTAATCCTCCTATAAAACGAATATCTTGATGTCCTCCTAAATTATGAATAATTATACCTATACATATAAAAAGTAAAGCTTTAAATAAAGCATGTATTAAAAGATGATAAAAAGATAAAATGTAATCTCCTAAAGCTAAAACTCTAATTATTAACCCAAGTTGTCTTAGAGTAGACAAGGCCACAATTTTTTTTAAATCATATTCAAAATTAGCCCCTAAACCAGCTATAAATATAGTTAATAAAGAAATAATTAATAAAAATATTATTATATAATAATTTATTGAGTAATTAAAACGAATAAGCAAATAAACCCCCGCAGTAACCAAAGTTGAAGAATGAACAAGTGAAGAAACAGGAGTTGGAGCTGCTATAGCAGCTGGAAGTCAAGAAGAAAAAGGAATTTGAGCTCTTTTTGTTATTCCTGCTAAAATAACAAATATTATAATTAAATTTATAAAATAATCATCAATTTTAAAACTTAAATAATAAATAAAATTTCATCTACCATAATTTATTATTCAAGCAATTCTTATTAATAAAGCTACATCACCAATACGATTAGATAATGCTGTTAACATACCAGCATTAAAAGACTTAACATTTTGATAATAAATTACTAAACAATAAGAAATTAAACCAAGACCATCCCAACCTAATAAAATTCTAATTAAATTAGGACTAATAATTAAAAATATTATTGAAATCACAAATAAAACTACTAAAATAATAAATCGACTTAAATTTAAATCTCCCTCTATATATTCATATCTATAATAAATAACTATTGAAGAAATTAATAATACAAAACTTATAAACAATAAAGATATTCAATCAAATAAAATTGATATACAAACAATTGAAGAATTTAAATTAAATAATTCATATTCAATTAATAAACATAAATCATGTAAATAAAAATTTATTCTAGAAATAAAAAAAAAAAGTATAAAAGTAAAAATATAACTTCATCATAAAATTATTTAAAGTAAAATTTACAACTTTGACTCCACAAATCAATATTTTTATTAAACTATTTAAATTATAAATTTAAATTATTATATCTCCTATTAAAAATAATAAATTCAAAGGTAATCAATGAAGAAATAATGTTAAATACTCACGTATAGACCCAGAATAAAAATAATAAGTTATTTTTCTTGATTTTCCATGTTGACTAAAAGAATACAAATATAAACTATAAGAAGCTCCAAAAAAAGAAATTAATATAATTAATAGAATTAAACTTACTCTTCAACTAATTATTCTATTAATAATTATAATTTCACCCAATAAATTTAAAGAAGGAGGAGCAGCTATATTAGATGAACATAAAAGAAATCATCAAAAAGTTATATTAGGTATATAATTGATTAATCCTTTTCTTAAAAATAAACTTCGTCTTCCTAAACGTTCAAAAGATATATTTGATAAACAAAAAAGACCTGATGAACAAAGACCATGAGCTAATATTATAATAAAAGCTCCAGTAACTCCTCATAAACTAAAAGAAAAAATACCTGCTAAAACTAAACCTATATGTGATACAGAAGAATAAGCAATTAAAGCCTTTATATCTCTCTGAACCAAACATATAAAAGATACAATTAAACTACCAACTAATCTTAATGAAATAAAAATAACTCTTAAGTCATTAATAATATAAATAAATGTTTTTATTAAACGAATTAATCCATACCCACCTAATTTTAATATAATTCCTGCTAAAATTATAGAACCTGACACAGGAGCCTCAACATGAGCCTTAGGTAATCATAAATGAACAAAATATATAGGAATTTTAACTATAAAAATTATAGTTAGACAAAAAAATAAAAAATAAGAATCTAAACTTAACAATTTAAAAAAATCTAAAGAATTAAATTTTGAATAAAGATAAAAAATAGAAACTATTATAGGAAGAGACGTTAAAAGTATATAAAAAAATATATAAATTCCAGCTTGAATTCGTTCAGGTTGATACCCTCATCCCAAAATTAAAATTAATGTAGGAATAACTCTAACTTCAAAAAAAATATAAAAAATTAATAAATTTAAAGATCTAAAAACTAAAAATAATCTAATTATTAATATTAATAATATTAAAATAAATAAATTTCTAAAAAAATTTAATGAAATAATTTTTTCTCTAGCTAAAATTATTAAACCCAAAATTCAAATTGTTAATAAAATAAAAAAATACGAAATATAATCACAACCTAAAAATATAGAAATTAATATAAATCTTTTTCTAAAAGAAAATGTTAAAACAAAAATAAAAAATATTAAAAAAAATATAAATGAAATAATTCATTCTATCTTTTTTTTTAATCTTAAAGGAATCAAAAAAATTGTAAAAAATAAAAATTTTATCATAAAATATTAAAAGATTGAAAATAATCATTTCCATATGAACGAATTAAAGATACTAAAATAGACAATCCTAAAGTTCCTTCACAAACTCTTATTGTTAAAAAAATTATTCCAAAATAATATTCATAATTTATATAAATTATTATAATAAATAATCCAAAATAAATATAAACTACCAAAAATTCTAAACTTATTAATATTAATAAAAGATGCTTAGAATTTAAAGTTAAAACAATTAATCTAACTAAACCTATATAAAAAAATATATTTATTATTATAAGTTTTAATAGTTTAAAATAAAACACTGATCTTGTAAATCAGAGATATGTAAAAACTTTTAAAACTTCAAAAAAATTTAAACCTAAATATCTTTAATCTCCAAAATTAATATTTTAATTAAACTATTTTTTGATAAAATAAATGATAACACTAATATCAATTATAATTTTTCTTGCTATTACCCCTTTATTTTTAAAACACCCTATCTCAATAGGATTAAACCTTTTAACACAAACAATTATTATTGCTTTAATTACAGGTTTCATAAGATTAAATTTTTGAATATCATATTTAATTTTTTTAGTTATAATTGGAGGTATACTAATTTTATTTATATACATAACAAGAATTGCTTCTAATGAAAAATTTATTTTTTCTAAATGATTAACTATTATAATATGTATATTTTTTATATCTTTTATAACTATTTTATTAATAAAAATTAAAAGACCCTTTCCAATTAAAAATATTGATTCAATAGAATTAATAAAATTTTCAATATATGAAATATCTCCTAATAAATACTTTATAAATAATTCTAAATTTATTCTAATAATCCTTATTATCTATTTATTTATCACTTTAATTGCAATTGTAAGAATTTCTAATAATACATTTGGACCTTTACGTCAAAATCTTTAATGAAAATAATAAAAAAAAACGTAATTCTAAAATTAGTTAATATAACTTTAATTGATTTACCCACCCCCAGAAATATTTCAATTTTATGAAATTTTGGATCACTTCTAGGAATATGCTTAATAATTCAAATTATTACTGGATTATTTTTAACTATACATTACTGTCCAAATATTGATAGAGCCTTTAATAGAGTAGTTCATATTGTACGAGATGTAAATTATGGATGATTCCTTCGAACAGCCCATGCTAATACAGCTTCATTATTATTTATCTGTTTATATATACATATTGGACGAGGAATATACTACAGATCATATTTTCTAAAAGAAACATGAAACATTGGTGTTATTTTACTATTATTAGTAATAGCAACAGCTTTTCTAGGATATGTTTTACCCTGAGGTCAAATATCATTTTGAGGAGCTACTGTTATTACCAATTTAATTTCTGCAATTCCATATTTAGGAAGGTCAATTGTTCAATGAATTTGAGGAGGATTTGCTATTGATAATGCAACCCTAAATCGATTTTTTGCCTTTCACTTTATTTTACCATTTATTATTCTTGCAATAGCAATAGTTCATTTAATTTTTCTTCACAAAACAGGATCTAATAACCCTTTAGGAACAAAAAGTAATTTATATAAAATTATATTTCATCCATATTTTTCATTTAAAGACTTAATAGGATTTTTAGTAGCAATTATAATATTAATAATTTTAATTCTTACTGATCCTAATTTATTAGGAGATCCCGATAATTTTATTCCAGCTAATCCTTTAGTAACACCTCCCCATATTAAACCTGAATGATATTTCTTATTTGCTTATGCAATTTTACGATCAATTCCTAATAAATTAGGTGGTGTTCTAGCATTATTATTTTCTATTTTAATTTTATTCTCTTTACCATTTTTAACAAAAAAAATACAAAATAATAAATTTTATCCTCTAAATAAGTTATTAACCTGATTTTATTTTATTATAGTAATATTATTAACATGAATTGGGGCATGTCCTGTAGAAGACCCTTATATTTTAATTGGACAAATTTTAACTATTTTATACTTCCTAAAATTTCCCCTTTTATTCCTAGTATCAAAAATATGAGATAAAATTATATTTAATTATTAAATTTAGTTAATGAACTTGAAACAAGTATATATTTTGAAAATATAAAAAAAGATAATTAATTCTTATTAACTTTTTGCTACTAAATTTTATTAACTAAACAATAAGAGTAAATAAAAAAAGTTTTAAACCAAAAAAATAAAATAAATAAAATAAAGAAACTGATAAAAATCTTTTTCAAGCTAAATATATTAATTTATCATAACGAAATCGTGGTAAAGTTCCACGAACTCAAATAAACAAAAAAGAAATAAAAACAATATAAATAAAACCAAAAAAACTAATAATATTTCCTCCTATAAAAAAAAAAACAAATATAAAACTTATAAACAAAATATTAGCATATTCAGCTATAAAAATTAATGCAAATCCTCCTCTTCTATATTCAACATTAAAACCAGAAACCAATTCTGATTCCCCCTCAGCAAAATCAAAAGGAGTTCGATTTGTCTCAGCTAATCTTGAAACAAACCAAATTATTCCTAAAGGTATACATATAAAAATAAATCAAATTAACTGTTGATACAAATATAAATCATAAACTCTAAATCTAGAAATTAAAATTAAAAAAGAAAGTAAAATTAAAAAAAATCTAACTTCATAAGAAATAGTTTGAGCTACAGCTCGTATACCACCAAGTATTGAATAATTAGAATTAGAAGATCAACCAGAAACTATAATTATATAAACTCCTAATCTTGAACAACAAAGAAAAAATAAAATTCCAAAAGAAAAATTTAAAAAATATGTTGATAAAGGAAAACTAAATCATATACATAAAGCTAAAAATAAACTTAGAACCGGAGACGCATAATATATTAAATAATTAGACAAAATTGGATTAGTTTGTTCTTTAGAAAAAAGTTTAATAGCATCTCTAAAAGGCTGCAAAATCCCAATAAAACCTACTTTATTAGGACCTTTTCGAATCTGAATATACCCCAAAACTTTACGTTCCAAAAGAGTTAAAAAAGCAACTCCTACTAAAACTCCTACTACTATTAATAAAACATTCAAAATTACAAGAATTAAATCAATTAAATAAATAAAAATTTATTACCTGTAAAAAATTACATAAAATGATTCTAAATCAATTGCACTAATCTGCCAAAGTAACTAATTTTATTCATTTTTTAAATAAAATATCAAATTTATGGTCCTCTCGTACTAAAAAATTTTTTATATTTAAAGATAGAAACCAACCTGGCTTACACCGGTTTAAACTCAGATCATGTAAAATTTCAAAAGTCGAACAGACTTAATTATTTAGCTACTGCACCAATAATAAATTTTAATCCAACATCGAGGTCGCAAACAAATTTTTAAATAAGAACTTCAAAAATCTATTACGCTGTTATCCCTAAGGTAATTTATTTTAAATTTAAAAATATTTAGAAAATTAATTTATAAATAAATAATTATTTAAATAAAAAAGTTTAATAAATTTTTTAATCACCCCAACCAAATAATTAATAATAATTAAATTAAAAATAATACTAAAAAAATTTAAAAATAATTAATTATAAAACTCTATAGGGTCTTCTCGTCTTTTAAAAATATTTTAGCCTTTTAACTAAAAAGTTAAATTCAATTAAAATAAAATTGAGACAGTAATTTTCTCGTCCAATCCTTCATACCAGCTTTCAATTAAAAAACTATTTATTATGCTACCTTTGTACAGTCAAAATACTGCAGCTATTTAAATTATTATTCATGGAGCAGATTAGACTTTATATTAAAATCAAAAAGACATGTTTTTAATAAACAGGCGAAAAATAAATTTGCCGAGTTCCTTAAATTTACCTTTCATTTTTTTTTATATAAAAAAAAATAATTTACTAATTTAATCACAAAAACAAAAAATAAAAAATTAATTTTTTATTTTTAATAGAATAATTAAAATAATGAAAAAATTTAAACTTTAATTATATTAACTTTTATATTATAAAAAGATTTACAATATTAGAAAAACTAAAATAATATAACAAATAAAATTTTTAATAAATAAAATTTAAAGCTCATCCCCTAAATTTTTAAATAATAAAATTTATAAATTAAAACTTAAAAAATAAAATTTTATTTTTAAAATTAAATTTTTTTCTTAAAAAACTAGATATTTTAATAAACGAAAAACATTTCATTACTAAAAATTTATAATAAAAATTTATAAAACAATTAAATAATAAATTTTTAGATCTTATTAATTCGAGAAAATTAAACTTTATAACCTTTATTAAATTAACCCTGATACACAAGGTACAAAAATTAAATTTTTCTTTTATTAATAAAAATAATTTAAAATTTCATTTTCATTACTAATTTACTATAATAAATTAATATTTTTTAATTTTTTAAACTAAAATTCAAGTTTATTCTAACAATAATAATAATAATAAGTTTTTACATTTCTAATTATATTGAAATCAATAAATCCTTTTAATGTAAATAAAAAACTTCTACAAAGCTTTAATTAGAATCAAACTAGATACACTTTCCAGTACATCTACTATGTTACGACTTGTTTCAACTTAAATGAAAATGACGGGCAATATGTGCACATTTTAGAACAAATTATCAGATTTTATATTTATTTATCTTACATCCAAATCCTATTTAATAATCATTTTTAAAAAATTAATCCAATATTCTAAAATAAAACTGTAACCCATGAATTCTTTTTAAAACTGCACCTTGATCTGAAATAAATTTTTAATTTAAATTATTAGAATATTTTTATTCTAATAAAATATTCATTTAAAACGACGATATACAAATATTTATAAAAGTAAAATAAATCGTGGATTATCAATTATTTCACAGGTTCCTCTGAATTGAGTAAAATACCGCCAAATTTTTTAATTTTAAAGACCTTAATCTATTAATAATTTAAATTTTGATTTTTACAAAATAAAATAATAGGGTATCTAATCCTAGTCTTTAATTAAATTTTTATAAAATCATTTTAAACTTTTAAACCTTCATAAAATTAAAATTTCACTTAATAAAATTAATACAAAATTAATAAATAAATAATTTATTATATTTAGAATCAATTATTTTGTTCTATTTGTTTAACCGCAATTGCTGGCACAAATTTTATTAGAACTTTAAAAATATTCCTAATCTATCCTTTTAAAAATATAATAAAATTATTAACTAAAATATTAAACTATCTAAACTAAAAATTTCTTATAATATAAATACTAATAAACAATTTTTAAGCCAAAATAAAACTTTTATTAATAAAAATTTAATAAAAAAATATTTTTTTTTAACAATATTATTAAATATTCAATATCTTAAATTTAAAAAAATTATTTTTATAATTAAAAATAATAATCTAATTAATATTTTTAAACTTTAATTTTAAAATATTAAATTAAATAAATATTTATTATATAATAATAATTTAATTTAAATTTTAAAATTAATTGAACAATCCAAAAAATAATATATTAAAAATAATACTATAAACTAAAATAAAACCCCACAACATTTAAAAAAAAATAAATTTAATTAATATCTAAATTAATATCTAAATTAAATTTTTAAATTAATTATAATTATTTAAAAAAAAATTAATTCACCTTTAAATATTTAAATTAAAAATTACTAAAATAATTAATTTTTACCTAAAAATATAATATTATAAACTATTTAACTTAAACAGTACTAAAATTAATTAACTATCTACCAAAAATAACTTTCCAAAAATAATACCATAAAATAAAACAAAAGCTTAACTAACACGGCCCCCGCAATGTTAATTAAAAATAAATTTAATTTATATAATATAAAATTAATTTTTTTTAAAAATTAATTTAATAAATTTAATATCTTAAAATTTAATTAAACTATTAAAAATAACTACTTAAACAATAAAAAAATTAAATTTACTTCAAATATTTAAATTAAAAATTACTAAAATAATTAATTTTTACCTAAAAATATAATATTATAAACTATTTAACTTAAACAGTACTAAAATTAATTAACTATCTACCAAAAATAACTTTCCAAAAATAATACCATAAAATAGAACAAAAGCTTATCTAACACGGCCCCCGCAATGTTAATAAAAAATGAATTTAATTTATATAATATAAAATTAATTTTTTTTAAAAATTAATTTAATAAATTTAATATCTTAAAATTTAATTAAACTATTAAAATAAATATTTACCTTTATTAAAAATCATAATATAAAAATAAATAATTATTTATATTATCAATTTAAAATTTATTAAATAAAAAAAATTATTGTATAAATTTTAATTATATATTAAATTTTATTAACCAAAATTTTTAATTTATAACTACTTAATTTTTAATTTAATAATTAAATTTATCTATAATATTTATTTAATTAATTTTTTTTTTTTTTTTTTTTCTGTAATATATATATATAACAATTTAATTTTTATATAATAATATTTATTATTTTAATAAATATAAGATATATATATATTATATAAATATATTAATTTATTATAATTATATTATATATATTTATTATATTATTATATATAATTATATTATTATATATAATAATTAAATTATTATATATAAGGAATTAATAATTGTATATTGTTATATTTTTAACTATATATATATATTATTTATTATATAATAACTGATATCGAATATCTTTATAACTAATAATTTAATATTTATATAACCAATATGTTTTTTCTTTCATACTAAAGTTTTAATATTCATATACAATGTGATATATAAATATAGTTCATTATTGTAATATCACCTGCTTTCACTTTTATTGTTTATTTAAACAATATATAAATAATATATTATATATATATATACGTATATATATATATAATATATTATTATAAAAAATATTTTCTATATATTAAGTCATTATATATTATATAAAAATATATCAATATAAATATTAAATTTTTAATAAAACAAAAAACGGCATTTTTCACTTTTTTTCCCTCAAAAATGTTTTAAAACCCTAATAAAAAAAAGTTTTTTTGCTAAAAAGTTAATAAATTTTAGTAAACTTTAAATTAAATTTTTTAAAAAAAATACATTTATAATAATATTTTTTTTAAAAAAAATAAAATATAACAAAAAGAAACATTTTTAAATTAAATAAATTATTAAAAAAAAAATTAATAAATT